AAGTGGGTCGATCAAGTAGCCGAATTCTAAAGAAAAATCATTATTAATGGTCCAAGACCATAGATATTGGTAGATAGAACTTCTATTGATTTGTTCAATAGACAAATTGATTGAAAAAATCATGACTATACTTAACAATAAAATACTCTGAAAAGCCCACATACGACGAAGATTTTTTGTTGCTGTCGGAAAAAGAAGAAGTCCCACTCCTATTAACATAGGAACCATAAGTGGAAGCAAAGGTATGATCCACGCATATTGATATGTCTGTTCCATAAAAAGTTTTTTAATTTTTACTTAATTAATTGTTTACGATTCGACGGATCTTTGAAAGAAGTCAATAGAAAATAAAGATATGCATTAACTTAAACGAACTTCAATATTATTTAATAATTTAAAATTTTAATTTATTCTGAGTCTCTGCGAAATACTTCAAATATTCAAATCAAGAAGTTCTAATTGGTCAAATGATATAAGCAAGATTGATTACAAGTGTCCAAATTCAAATTAATATAAACAGAGGAAATTGGTTTTTTTCATTGCATTAAGCATTTTTTCATTGCATTAAGCAGGAGTAAAGTTTATATCTTACACTTTAGAAATTTCTTATGAAATAAGAAATAAAATGTAGAACAACGACAATCGACAAAAATAAATAGAATAAAGAGCCTTTTCAATTCTTATAAGTTTAACTTCAATCAATTCGATTTACATGGCACGGTAGCTTCTCTAGATATAGCTTGAAATAAAAATGCGAAATAAAAAAATAACATATCCTTCATCCTATAGCTAGATTTCTTTTTTATGAAGAAAACAGAATATTAGGTAGAGAATAAATAGATAATGAACAACAAGCAATGATTACACTAGATGTCTTTCACATCCAGCTAAACTAATAAGTAATTTATTCATTTTTAAATGGCAGTTCCGAAAAAACGTACTTCTATATCAAAAAAGCGTATTCGTAAAAATATTTGGAAAAAGAAGGGGTATTGGACAGCGTTAAAAGCTTTTTCGTTAGGAAAGTCTCTTTCTACAGGAAAGTCAAAAAGTTTTGTTGTGCGACAAACAACTAAATAATAAAAAAGATTGGAATAATCTAAATCAACTTAACTTAAAAATTGATTCATTTTTTTTATCAAAACTTCAAATTAATGATTTTCATTACCTATTCTTATTGAACTCATCAATACTATGAAATTGAATTCACTTCACCCTGTAGAATAACAAATCTTTTGTTTATTTAATTATTAAAAATTATAAAATGTTAACAAAACAAACAAAAGAATAAAAACAAGATACAAAGTTCCCTCTCTTTTTAGTAAATTTTATAATTTACAAGGGGGGGTCTTATTTACCCAGCAACTTCATTTTGTTTAGCACAATTCAAAAAAAAACTTTTTTTTTCAGTTCTATAACCCTTGATAAGAACAGAACTGTAGAGTTACACGAATTCCGTTGTTAGGAAAACACAAAATTAATGAAAGTCCTAAGTGAAGTTAACAAAAATCTAAAACTGAAACAATGAACCTTCAAATTAGCATTTAAACAAATTTTTATTCATTAATTCTAAATTTTCCTAAAAAAAAAAAAAAAGAATATTGCACTAAATTAACTTCTTTCAATCTCGACGATTGCTTATTCATAGGCTATTATGAGTTGAAGACAGCCGCTATGGTGAAATTGGTAGACACGCTGCTCTTAGGAAGCAGTGCTAGAGCATCTCGGTTCGAGTCCGAGTAGCGGCACGCCTTCTTCTAAAAAAGAGAAATAGATTCTATAATGAATCTAATTCCCGATTTCCATTTTTTAATTCAAATTAAGGTACTTTTCCTTTTTTAAGATTTTTTATGATATTTTCAACCTTAGAGCATATATTAACTCATATTTCTTTTTCGATAATTGTAATTGTAATTACAATTAAGTTGATAAACTATTTCATTAATGAAATAGTAAAACTATATGATTCGTCAGAAAAGGGCATAGTTGTTTCTTTTTTCTGTATAACGGGATTATTAATTACTCGTTGGATTTATTCGGGGCATTTTCCACTAAGTGATTTATATGAATCATTAATTTTCCTTTCGTGGAGTTTCTCCCTTATTCATATTGTTTCATATTTCAAAAAAAAGAAAAATTTGTTAAGTACAATAACAGGCCCAAGTGCTATTTTTACCCAAGGTTTTGTTACTTCAGGTCTTTTAACTGAAATACATCCATCTGAAATATTAGTACCTGCTCTTCAATCTGAATGGTTAATAATGCACGTAAGTATGATGATATTGGGCTACTCAGCCCTTTTATGTGGATCACTATTATCAGTAGCCCTTTTAGTTATTACATTTCAAAAAAGAAGAAATATTTTTTTTAAGAGTAATCGTTTTTCAAGTGCCTCGTTTTTCTTCAGCGAGATGCAATACATGAATGAAGGAATTAATGTTTTAGTTTTAAAAAACACTTCTTTTATTTCTGCTAAGAATTATTACAGGTCCCGATTAAT